GAGTATTTCACAAAGACACTCAGGGGACCGTAAGGATTAGATCAAACGGGAGATAGAGATATGTGATAGATATGCATCTATCTGGATTGTATATTGTTACACCCTTTCTTATCAAGTGTAACAAAAGAAACAATAGGTCTTACTATTCCTACATGTTCCATTAATAAAATTCCCGTGATAATTCCAAGAAAGTAACCGTGTATCTTGTTTGTGCTTAATGCTTCCCAATTCTACCAGAAATCGTATATAAACTTTTTATGAGTGAAATTATTGAATTGGTGCATCAATCGCCTTCATTCAAAATCTCCTTTTGACTCTGTGCCATTGATTACATTATTATTAGTGATTAATAATGGAAGAATTTCTTGATATTCATAGAGATAGAGGACATAATTCACATGGATATAGTAAGTCTTGCTTGGGCTGCTTTAATGGTAGTCTTTACATTTTCCCTTTCACTCGTAGTATGGGGAAGAAGTGGACTCTAGGGTCATTACTAATTTAATTGAGTTGAGTAATCAAACTGTATCAATAGTTTCATAGATCGTTCTACAAAACGTTTTTAAAGAAAAATACCTCCATTTAAAAAATTTACTTGAATCCAGTAAAGTAAAAGTAATAGATGAAGAATAACCTTTCAATCAAACAAATATTTCAATGATTCCCATATTCGTATTTTGAAAGTAAAGGGAATACATATGATATTCCATTTTTGCCAACCAAATTCGTCTCTATCTCGATGAACCCGCTCTTAACAGAATTATATATGGATATTACAATGAGGAGCAACCCACCCCTTTTTTATTTGTTTCCCTCTTTACTGTTCAAAGAGGAAGTCTATCTGTTATTATGTAGATATGTACTTTCTACCGAGGGAAACATGGATATAGTGTTTGTCCAATGAATTACTACGCATAATAATAAGATCTTGCGGTGGGCGATTCACATATTTATTGCGCATTTACCTTTGTTTTAGACTCCTATAAATATTATTTATGCTTTATCGACTCACTTAATATCATGGTTCACGCGTTAGAAATAGGTGGGATCCACTACTTTTTTTTCAAATAGGAAGAATTTCCCATAGAATTCCTTGAATCATCTGTCAACGGCTCAATCAATTACTCCTTGCCGGAATGCTAAAAACAAAAGGGATTACTGGGTTTCTTTTATATAATCTATTCTTTGATTATTTCGACGGATCCCGCATATTGGAAATAACGAATAAGAAACCTAATAATTAGAACCGTAAGACATAAGAGTCAAAGTGGACATTCGATTATCTCGGATTGATCGGAATCACTAAAATCAAAAAATGGGTGTAGCATGGATGTAGCAAAGAAATCGAATTGGGGTACTATTTATATGTACATTACACATATGTGATTTATGTGTACATATATGAATATACATATTACGGATTGATCCATATTAAGCCTATATCTTTATACAATACAGTCCAACTTTTTTTTTCGAACTTTATATAATAATAATAGATAGTGTGGTAGAAAGGTTCCTATATCTCTTTCTACCATACTATCAGATCTCATATACTGCTGATTTTAATCCGCCCATTTCATTTAAGAGGTGTAATTTGAACCCCTCTCATTTCTTCCATTATTGATAAGAACTAAGAAGTCAAGCTTGATTCAAATTAATCATTTTGACTGACCGTTTTTACGTAAATGATAAGTAAAAAAGCAGTAGGAACTAGAATGAACAGTGCAGTAGCAATAAATGCGAGAATATTGACTTCCATAATTTCATCGTTTTTTTTACTTCATAATAACTCGGGATCTAATCCCATAGAGATTCTAAATCTTTCTCCTGTAAATTCAATGGGAGGAATGCATCCCGATGATATTGAATTAGATCAATATCATGAATAACAATATCTGAGCTATCAAATCTATTCATCGTCGAGAATGGAATAGTATAACATAGGAAGATCTTTTATCCATACAGAATAAAAACGGAATCAAAAATTGCATTCCTGATCCAATCAAGAATCCCGTTGAATTTATCATTCTTTATCCCTTCGGTATTTTCTATAACCTACCGTCTTCTTTATAGAATCCGCTAATGAGGTATCATCTGACCCATCTTCTACTTCGATTGGTCACAAACCTAAATAGTATTCGTTTGAGTTTGTTCTTTCTTCGATATGACCCTTCAAATAGGAAGAAAAAAAAGATTATTTATTCCCTCACTGGTGGATCTTTATCTTTCTTTTATTAATATCCTCTATCCTCTTTTCTTTCCTTGGATTGGTACTGGGACACATATATAAAAAATTCAGTGTGCAATTTGAATGAGATAGATTGTTTCCAATTAGGAATTTAGGTTATACAAAATCGGAGCTAGAAAGGGGGGTCGCTTTAATCTGAAAAGTATTCTGTCACGGTAACCATGTGAAAGTTAAGTTCATTTTGTATCGTACAATAAGCGAATCGCAATTTTTTTTTATGTGCTCCGGTGAAACATATGGGTATTCGATTCCATTCCATGGATCACGAGCAATCGAAAAAGCCATATGAGTAGGGTATCTCTTGGAATCCTAGATATGGTGCTATCAACAATTGTAGCAATCTACATATGTATATCCCCCATCAATCGGTACTAATTTAAGTAATTGAAATTGCCGTATTTTCTCAATAATAAATGCGAAACAAAAAAGAAAAAAGAAACAAGGGCCCCCGCTGGGAATTAGATCCTGATCCTGCTCCTCGCCCCCCCCCCCCTTCACAGAAAATAAAGAAATGAATTGATGGAGTCATCGGATACTAGGTCGGGACTGACGGGGCTCGAACCCGCAGCTTCCGCCTTGACAGGGCGGTGCTCTGACCGATTGAACTACAATCCCAGAGAAATAGGGGATACAGCATAAATATTCTTAATGATTTGATTCAAACTATTTCTATTTAGAATCGTCGTATTGTAACAGAGAAAAGAATCATATATTTATATCCACATTGATATGGATTTTAGTGAGAACGACACGGATTACTAGTAATCCTATTGTAAAATCATGTAAAATCGATAGATAATAAATCTTTCAATGAAAAAAGATTCTTTTTTTTTTTCGTTTATCCTTTCCCTATATTTACAGATCATGATATGAATCTAGATCATTCAAAAAATAAGAATATATGGTAACAAATAGGATAGAAAATGGATTCTTTTCTTTTTTGCTCCGTATCATGCGTTTCCGGAGGACAAATTTCGTATATAATCTTATGATGGATCGGCGAATTTTTGGGCCGAGCTGGATTTGAACCAGCGTAGACATATTGCCAACGAATTTACAGTCCGTCCCCATTAACCACTCGGGCATCGACCCAGGAAGAATCAATTCTATACTTATTGATAAAACATGATCAACTTCCTTTCGTAGTACCCTACCCCCAGGGGAAGTCGAATCCCCGCTGCCTCCTTGAAAGAGAGATGTCCTGAACCACTAGACGATGGGGGCATATCCGCCCGATCGCCATCATACTATGAGTATAGTATGAATACTTTTTTTGAATTGTCAATATTCAATAGAATGTAATGGTGTGACTAAATCCGAAGAAGTTTTCTCCCTTTCGTGATTCCGATAGAATTTTTTTTTGATTTTTCATTCATGGTTCATGAACCATTTAAAATCTCTATATATTCTATATATATAGATTATATATCATTAGAATATTATATATCGATACCATATCAATTCTATATTGATAAACATTATATAGATAAAAAAGAAGAAAAATAACTTCTCTATCTATATATATGGAGAAGTCATGTTAAAATGTGTTATAATGAAGTATAGGATACCCAGTGATTTGTCCGACAGAAAAAGGTGAAACTCCATTCTTCAACTTTCACTCATAGATTCACGCATTGTTAAGATAAGATATGCCTATCTCATAGCCAGGAAATTCAGAAATGGTAGAAAGTTTCTTTTTTTTTTAGCGTTTTTTTTTATAAGAGCTGATTCCCGGTACGAGTTGAATCTCTGCATTACATGATTCGATGAAATATCAAATATTTTGGATCTATGTCGAATTGTGTATCAATCAAGCGAATCCCGTTTTTATAGGGGTCAATAAAAGCAAAGCAATTAGGTTTTAGCCTAGACTGACTAAAAAAAATTCTTGTTCCTGAATGAGCCAGCCAATGTGGAGACATATACATATATGTGTATATATTATATACATGGGTGCATGCAGTAGACTCAGAGGGGCTAGTGCCTCATTCAGGAATGGAATCAGGCCCTTTTAACTCAGCGGTAGAGTAACGCCATGGTAAGGCGTAAGTCATCGGTTCAAATCCGATAAGGGGCTTTTTCACAAAACTCCAGTCCGAGTCGTCATTTTGTAGTGGATAATAGAGATATTGTTTCGATTTGTAATCAAAAAAGTAACAATCTGCATAATATAACTCATTTTTATTATAATGAGTTATAGTATAGTAGTATCATTATAAAGTTGAACATTTATCATTATAATGATAAGTCATCCCACTTATTGGGAGTACGACTATGTCACTACGGGCTATACTCGTACTCAGATTTCATTATTCACTATTTTTTTTGGTTCTAGGACATGGATATTCTATCTACCCAATTCCAATTATGAATCGCCAAAAATTCCTACCTTTCCATTATTCCAATCAACTCCATCGTAAATAAAAGAAATCAACAAAAGAAAAAGTAAGTGGACCTGACCCATTGAATCATGACTATATCAGCTATTCTGATATTCAAATTCAATAGAGATGGAATTGTAGTCTCGGAATTTTTTGTTTCATTTTTTCCTTAGACTACGCAAGAATTTGTCGATATTTCCGATTAAATCTTCTTGTTCCTGGATCCTCCATAGGAATAAATTATTATTCCGTTCCTCCACGCACGGGGAAACGTTTATTCCGAGTCACAAAAAAAGAGCCGTCTATTTTATTTTGTAATATCTTTCTTTGTTTGATTCCAGAAAAAGATCCGCTGTTTATATCTGGATAGG